CTAAATGAATCCAAAATAGGCATATTTTGGATTACTCCAAATTGACGCATTATTTGTACATAATATCTCAACAATTAAGTTCTTTTTATGTTAAATACATTACATAATACATATAGTAAATACAATAAAGTAAGAAGTCAGAAAGTTATCCAAAAATTTTTAACATGAAATCCATTAGTTTCAACAATTAATTAATTTGAACTAAAAATCTTATATCTGCCCTTACCGAGAAAGATAAAAATTATTTTTTTTTTAAGGTCGATGGGGAAAAAAAGACTCCCCACCACACCACCAAAATCTGAGTGAAAATATACTAAAAAAAGAAAAAATAATTTTTTTAGAATTAAGAAAACGTAATAATTCCTCTTTTAGACATCTTATAATCTTATAATAATCTTATATCTTATAATAATCTTATAATTAAGAGTCTATTTCATATTGATTAGAATAGGGACTAACAATTGTTAATTTTATATTAACTTTGAAATTCACAAATTATTCCAATATTTTAGGACTTATTTGTTTGTCGTACAAAAAAACTTTTTGAATTCCCGGTAGAAAGAGATTTCCCTAATGACAAAGCTTTTAACGCTGCCAAATATCCTTTCCTTTTCCAAATATTTTTACGGATACGCTTTTTTGATATCGAAGTACGTTTTTTTGGAACCGCCATTTTAAAATGAAGAAGTTACTCATTGTTATAGTTGGATGTGAAAGACATCTATTGTTCAAAACAAATTCTTATTTCTTATTCATTATCTATTTTTTCTCTAAATAAGATTCAAAATAAATATAGATATGTCAAAGATCCGTGAAAATTGGATCAAAAATTACTCGAAATAACAAAATTTTGATTCCAGACACTATTCGTAAAACCTAAATTTTTTCGTTTGGAACTTTTAGTTCTCATTGTTTATCTCTCAAAGTTATATCTTTAGAATCTGCTATGGCATAGAAATCAAAATAAAATCAATAAAAAACCTAAAAGACTTTTCTTTTTGTTATTCTATACTTTATTTACATGTAAATGTAATAAAATACTTCAAAGGCTTGTAAACTTTTGCCTAATAAATTGAGTTTTTTAGTTTTGATAAAAAATACACCTAAATTCAATTTTAAAATTCGAGTGAGACTAGTAATAAATCTGTTAAAGGATACGTGGTTTGATAAAAAATATCTCAGTCATTTTTTATCCTTTCTCGAAAAAAAAGTTCATTTTAGATCTATAATCTTCTAAAATTTACTAATAAATTGAAATGGAAAACAATGAATCCCATAATGAATTAGTTAATGAGTAAAAATAAACTAACTAATTTTTATTTCATTAGATTTCATTAGACCGATAACCTTAGTTAATCCTATAATTCATATCAGCATCAAGTACTCTTTTTAGCCCAAATTTTTATTCTTGCTCTACAAATAGAAATTCTTATTATTATTATGATAATTTATCGTAATAATTTCTATTTTCATTTTCCTATAATAAGTATTGTTTTTATGTTTTTATATGTCGCTTGGTCATATCATTTGACCAATTATAACTTCTTGTTTTGAATATTTGAACGATTTTGAAAAGACTCAGAATAAATACTAATCTAAAATTATTAAATAAGTTAGTGCATATATTGATTTTTTATTGACTTTTTCGAAAGAGGTAAAATCCGGTGAATCGGAAACAATTAATTAAGAATAAAAAACTTTTTTTATGGAACAGATATATCAATATGCGTGGATAATACCTTTTCTTCCACTTCCAGTTCCTATGTTAATAGGGTTGGGACTTCTTCTTTTTCCGACGGCAACAAAAAGTCTTCGTCGTATGTGGGCTTTTCAAAGCGTTTTATTGTTAAGTATAGTCATGATTTTTTCCATGAATCTTTCTATTCAGCAAATAAATAGCAGTTCTGTCTATCAATATGTATGGTCTTGGATTATCAATAATGATTTTTCTTTAGAATTCGGATACTTGATTGATCCACTTACTTCTATTATGTCAATATTAATCACTACTGTTGGAATTATGGTTCTTATTTATAGTGATAATTATATGTCTCATGATCACGGATATTTGAGATTTTTTGCTTATATGAGTTTTTTCAGTACTTCCATGTTGGGATTAGTTACTAGTTCAAATTTGATACAAATTTATATTTTTTGGGAATTAGTTGGGATATGTTCGTATCTATTAATAGGGTTTTGGTTCACACGACCTGTTGCAGCAAAGGCTTGTCAAAAAGCGTTTGTAACTAATCGTGTGGGCGATTTTGGTTTATTATTAGGCATTTTAGGGTTTTATTGGGTAACGGGGAGTTTCGAATTTCGTGATTTATTCCAAATAAATAATAACTTGATTTATAATAATGAAGTAAATTTTTTATTTGTTACTTTGTGCGCTGTTCTATTATTTGCTGGTGCCATTGCTAAATCTGCACAATTTCCCCTTCATGTATGGTTACCTGATGCAATGGAAGGGCCGACTCCTATTTCCGCTCTTATACAT